GTAGGGTTCCTCTACAAACCATTGGAGCTAAAATTGATTATTGTTCCTATACAGTTCGAACTATATACGGGGTATTAGGAATCAAAATTTGGATATTTGTAGACGAAGAATAATAAGACTTTACGTGTTTTTACATTATACCAAGTAATGGACAAAAAAAGAAAAACCCTTTTATTCTTTTTATGTTCAAGCAAAACAAAAAAAAGAGCAATTCTGCAATTCTAGAGGGTTCAATAAAAATTCGATTGATCATTTTATATAATTGCTATGCTTAGTGTGTGACTCGTTGGTTTTTTTAGGGCTAGGATTCAAAAAACGGACCAGGGCCCAGAGTATGAACTAATAACTATAGCACTAATAACCAACTCATTGCTTCGCATTATCTGGATCCAAAGAACCAGTCAAGATAAAGATATAATATATTGGACATATCGTTGTAGCAACTGAAATCTTTTTTTGCATAAAGATAAAGATAAAAAAACCAATCGGATTATGAGTTGTGAAGTTCTAAGTCAGAAAGCAAAATAGAAAAAAAGTATGCGGATAAGTGGAAGGATGAGAGAAAGAGAGAACGGAAATATCAATGATATATGATTCCAATATGTAAGGTCGATGAGTCATCTCATAAAACGCAGTGTAATAAAGCATAAATTCAATAATGATTCATGCATAATTAGATGAATCCGCTTATAGAACAAAAAAATCAAGAGCCTCGAGCCAATAAAGACTGAGAAAATTGACTTAAGAAAAAAGGACTCCGCCGGAAAATTCAGACCTAACCATTAATCGAGAAGCAATGGGAACGATATAACCCGTGAATGCAGAAGATTCTATTGAAAATGAATCTTAATGATTCATTGGGTGGGATGGCGGAACAAACCAGGGACCTCCTCTTTTATTCTTTTATTTTGAGAGGTCATGAACGAACCCTATAACTAAAATAGATATGGAAAGAGTAAATATTCGCCCGCGAAAGTTTTTTTTTATTAGATTGATACATTTTTGTCGATCCCATATGATAAAAGGAAAAACAAAAGAAAGATGTTTTTATAACGATAACGTTATAAAAAAAGACATTGACATTATCTAGAAATAGAATACATGTTTAATTAAATAATATCTAAACACGCTAGACAAATTTCGAATAGATTAACGAATTGATTAATTAGATGCAATTTCAAAGAATCCTATGATTCAGCATATTATTCATTAAACACATGTATATCTTCATAAAATCTGTTTTAGTCGTTTCATTCGCGAGGAGCTGGATGAGAAGAAACTCTCATGTCCAGTTCTGTAGTAGAGATGGAATTGAAAAAGAACCATCAACTATAACCCAAAAAGAACAAGATTCCGTAAACAACATAGAGGAAGAATGAAAGGAATATCTTATCGAGGTAATCATATTTGTTTCGGTAGATATGCTCTTCAAGCACTTGAACCCGCTTGGATTACAGCTAGACAAATCGAAGCAGGGCGCCGAGCAATGACACGAAATGTACGCCGTGGCGGAAAAATATGGGTACGTATATTTCCAGACAAACCAGTTACAGTAAGACCCACGGAAACCCGTATGGGTTCAGGGAAAGGATCCCCAGAATATTGGGTAGCTGTTGTTAAACCGGGTAGAATACTTTATGAAATGGGTGGAGTAGCCGAAAATATAGCTCGAAAGGCTATTTCAATAGCGGCGTCCAAAATGCCTATAAGAACTCAATTCATTATTTCTGGATAGAAATGTAGAACCAAAGGAAAGAAGTCTTGTGTATAAAAAAACAATTGCAGGGTTTTCTTTCTTTTTTTTTTTTTTTACTTCGTCCTTTGCTTTATTTTACATTAAAAAAACGGATAAAAAAAAAATGATATGATTCAACCTCAAACCCATTTGAATGTAGCAGACAATAGCGGGGCACGAGAATTGATGTGTATTCGAATAATAGGAGCTAGTAATCGCCGATATGCTCATATTGGTGATGTTATTGTTGCTGTGATAAAAGAAGCAGTACCAAATACGCCTCTAGAAAGATCAGAAGTGATCAGAGCTGTAATTGTACGTACTTGTAAAGAACTCAAACGCGATAACGGTATAATAATACGATATGATGACAATGCTGCAGTTGTCATTGATCAAGAAGGAAATCCAAAAGGAACCCGCGTTTTTGGCGCGATCGCCCGGGAATTGAGACAGTTAAATTTTACTAAAATAGTTTCATTAGCACCTGAGGTATTATAATATGAGACCGTGAGATAGTGATAGTATTTAAATAAAATAGATAAATTAGTAGATTATGTCTCACGCATATACTTTTAAGAATTTTCTTTAATAATTTTTATAAAAAAAGAACATGCTGATTATATCCAAATTCGGAAGCAACAATAATTTTAGTTTATCATGGGTAAGGACACTATTGCTGACATAATAACTTCTATACGAAATGCTGACATGGATCGAAAGGGAACGGTTCGAATAGCATCTACTAACATGACCCAAAACATTGTTAAAATACTTTTACAAGAGGGTTTTCTCGAAAACGTAAGGAAACTTGTAGAAAATAACAAATATTTTTTGGTTTTAACCCTACGACATAGAAGGAATAGGAAAGGACCATATAGAACTCTTTTAAATTTAAAACGAATAAGTCGACCCGGTCTCCGAATCTATTCTAACTATCAACGAATTCCTAGAATTTTAGACGGGATGGGGATTGTAATTCTCTCTACTTCTCGGGGTATAATGACAGACCGTGCAGCTCGGATAGAAGGAATCGGCGGAGAAATTTTGTGCTATATATGGTAAATTTTCTGCTATCCGAATTGTATCTGTAACTTCCTGTTTGTGAAAAAAACGAATAAAAAAGCCAAGTTGTCTAATATCACGCCTTCCTACATTAGTTCATACTTCAAGGAGGGTTTGTCTGGAATAAAAGAAGAAAAATGGATTCATGAGGGTTTAATTACTGAATCACTTCACAATGGTATGTTCGGGGTTCGTTTAAATAATGAAGTCAGATTCTAAGTTCTGTTTCAGAAAGGATCCGACACTCTTTTATACATATACTACCAGGAGATAGAATCAAAGTTTAAGTACAGAATTTATAGACCCCACAACAAAGATTCGAATGGTTCGGTGGTTTTTCAAGATTCCTTTCATGAGGATCTAATTCACGGTTCAAAAATTTCAAGAAACTTATTTTCTTCCAATCAGTAAAGTAGATTCGAAATTCAGTTAAGGAATAACAATTATGAAAATAAGAGCCTCCGTTCGTAAAATTTGTGAAAAATGCCGACTGATCCGTAGAAGGGGACGCATTATAGTAATTTGTTCCAACCCGAGACATAAACAAAGACAAGGATAATCTTTCGAAAAGGGACTCTCTAAAGGAACCGATGAACAAATCAAAATAAAAGATCTGTTTTGACATGAAATGGATATATCCATATATCTCTGACTTATATTTCGGAAATGATAAAATATGGCAAAATCTATACCAAGAAGCGGTTCACGTAGGACTGGACGTGTGGGTTCACGTAAAAGTGCACGGCGAATACCAAAGGGCGTTATTCATGTTCAAGCAAGTTTCAACAACACCATTGTGACAGTTACAGATGTACGGGGTCGGGTTATTTCTTGGTCCTCCGCCGGTACTTGTGGATTCAGGGGTACAAGAAGAGGGACACCTTTTGCTGCTCAAACCGCAGCAGGAAATGCTATTCGAGCAGTAACAGATCAAGGTATGCAACGAGCAGAAGTCATGATAAAAGGTCCGGGTCTCGGAAGAGATGCAGCATTACGCGCTATTCGTCGAAGTGGTATACTTTTAAGTTTCGTAAGGGATGTAACCCCTATGCCACATAATGGCTGCAGACCCCCTAAAAAAAGGCGAGTGTAGAAATAAACATTGAAGAGATTTCAAGAGAAATAAATGACTCAAAAATCTGACAAATAATATTACTATGGTTCGAGAGAAATTAAAAGTATCTACTCGGACACTACAGTGGAAATGTGTTGAATCAAGAGCAGACAGTAAGCGTCTTTATTATGGACGCTTTATTCTGTCTCCACTTATGAAAGGTCAAGCCGACACAATAGGCATTGCGATGCGAAGAGCTTTGCTTGGAGAAATCGAAGGAACATGTATTACACGCGCAAAATCTGAGAAAATCCCGCATGAATATTCTACCATAGTAGGTATTCAAGAATCGGTACATGAAATTTTAATGAATTTGAAAGAAATTGTATTGAGAAGTAATCTATATGGAACTCGTGACGCGCTTATTTGTGTCAAAGGTCCTGGATATGTAACTGCTCAAGACATCCTCTTACCACCTTCTGTGGAAATCGTTGATAATACGCAGCATATAGCTAACCTAACGGAACCAACTGATTTTTGTATTGGATTACAGATTGAAAGGAATCGAGGATATAATATAAAAACACCAAATAACTTTCAAGACGGAAGTTATCCTATAGATGCTATATTCATGCCTGTTCGAAACGCGAATCATAGTATTCATTCTTATGGAAATGGAAATGAAAAACAAGAGATCCTTTTTCTAGAAATATGGACAAATGGAGGTTTAACTCCTAAAGAAGCACTTCATGAAGCCTCCCGGAATTTGATTGATTTATTTATTCCCTTTCTCCAGTCGGCAGAAGAAAACTTACATTTAGAGAACAATCAATACAAGGTTTCTTTACCCTATTTGACTTTTCACGATAGGGTTGCTAAACTAAAGAAAAAGAAAAAAGAAATAGCATGGAAATCCATTTTTATTGACCAATCAGAATTGTCTCCCAGGATCTATAATTGTCTCAAAAAGTCCAATATACATACATTATTCGACCTTTTGAATAACAGTCAAGAAGACCTTATGAAAATTGAACATTTTCGCATAGAAGATGTAAAACAGATATTGGGCATTTTAGAAAAGAAATAGAAAAGCACTTAACAGTTGATTTACCTAAAAGCAAAATCAAATCAATTTGAAATCAATTGAAT